TAAATAGTTAGGGAGTAAAGCTAATTTTTTATTGGGGATAGAGGGACTTGAACCCTCACGATTAAAAAAGTCGACGGATTTTCCTCTTACTATAAATTTCATTTTTGTCGGTATTGATATTGACATGTATAATGGGACTCTATCTTTATTCTCGTCCAATTAGTTAGTTCTTTAAAAGATCTATCAGACAGACTATGGAGTGACTGATTTGATCAGTGAATATTCGATTCTTACTTTAACTTGGAATCGATTCACAAGAATTCTTCCATTTTGCATATAAAATAAAGATTGGGATCTCAATTAATCTTTGATATTATATTACATATATGGGTTCATCCTTTCTGGAGTTTCAATAGAAGGATTCCTCGATCAACCAACCCAGTCAACTCTATTCGTTAGAACAGCTTCCATTGAGTCTCTGCACCTATCCTTTTTGATTCTTGCTTTCTGAACCCTTTTTGTTTTCTGAAAAAAGGATTTGGCTCAGGATTGCCCATTTTTTATTCCAGGGTTTCTCTGAATTTGAAAGTTATCACTTAGTATGTTTCCATACCAAGGCTCAATCCAATCAAGTCCGTAGCGTCTACCAATTTCGCCATATCCCCTTCTTTTGTTTGTTCATTTATTCTGGAGCCATTTACATTAGACATTAGATTGAATTCTATATGCATTTCTATATAAGAAAATTTCTTCCTATTTGTTTGATTTCTTGTCTATTTTCTTTCATATATTGTAGGACCTGTATTTGTATTTAGTCCAATCAAAAATGATTCTATCATTGATGTATCTGCAATTCAATATGGATGGATATATCCCACATATATATGCTTCTCTTACTCCCATTTTTACCTCTATATTTTGAATACTCGAACGGTCGATTCTTTTTTTTTTATCTTTTCCCTGGAGACGCCCTTGTATAATTAGAATACAGTTATTCTACTCTACTATAAAGTTAAGTACTATTAACCAACCGACTTCAAGATCATAAATATACGATTATAATTACGATTATAATTACTTAGCCGAGTGAATATTGCATGATCTGACATGATCATAGTATATTACGTTGTATATTACGTTCCCCTTATATCTTATATCCGAAGTAAATGGGGAAAGTAATGAACTAGATCCATCGAACTAACGATCTCAATCAAGTCCCTCTTTTCCATATAGTTCCCATTGACCCGGGGGTGTGGAAGCTCATTCGCAAGACCGGTGAACCTCGTTCCACATTCGAGTCTTCCGTTCGAAGGCTTCGTTCATTCCCCTTCGAATCCCATTGTTCAGGGCTCGAAAGGGGGATCCTGGTAAGCATCTGAACATGAACCCATGGATCCAAGCGGCCAAGTGGATCTGTGTAGTAAGGAAGGGAACCCGCTCCCGGATGAGAATCCGGACCCAGATTCCAATAGCAGGGAGTCAAAAAACGACCTGGGTATCCAATCCTTGGTCATTGGGGAACCCCAATGCGTAAAAGAAGGTCTCCGCCCCCTTTTTGATCCACCAATAGGTTGCCAGAGAGCTCAACCGCTCTCTGGCTTCCATTCCAATCCTAATCTCTGTCTTTAGTCGCGATTCCTCGGGCATCACCGTCTTTTAAATACGGGCCGTATGAGCCACTCATTTATTAGTGGGTGAATAGATTTTGGGTTCCTTCTGAGACCCAATAGGAGTTCGTTCTGCTCTAGACCGGTGTTAAACCGATCAAATTCGGCATCCACGATAATATGTCGTGCACACTCAATGTAGCTTTTATATTAGGCCGGCTTGGATAATAATTTAATCTATTTCCTTTTGTGTAGGCCCGTTTCGAGAAGATATTCACTACTCGTAGTAACAGGAATTTGCTCCCTAGGCGGTCTAGAGCCGCCGCTCCAGGATTGGCGGGAAGCCGAGCACCTGCTTGCGAATCCATTTTGAATTTGAGCCCTAGGGGGTCGACGCCCCCTTCAAATTCAAGGTCTAAGTTGATGTTATCATTTTTTATTAGAGAAAAATTCAACAAATCCTAAAAATTGGGTTTCTGTCTGTTACAACAAAATGTAATAAAACCGAGAAAAACAACACCCCTATAAAATGTTTTTATAAAACATTCGAATTCTAGATTTTTCATAAAATCCTCCTAAATATTATATTTAAATAAAAAATTTAGAATCCTCATTTATAATCCTCCTAAATATCATATTTATATACGATATTATCATATAAGAGGGATAGAGTAATAATGACTTGTGTTGGATTGGCACTTCATAGATAACCTACATTACATTCAATACATAGAGAATCAAGAAGCAAGCTCGTCCCATTTTTTTAGTGGAGTATCACCACACCAAAAACTACCCGATTGAAGCCCATAATTTTTTGATTCTGTTAGTTCATATATTTACTCTTTTCTATCCCTCTCATATCATCTCTGCATATAATAAATCCATTTTTTTTTAGTTATTTATATATAATATAAATTAAATAATTCCAATTCCTCATTTTGATTTTTTTTACTATATTATTATTATTTAATTATTTGATTTCGTGTAATTAACGCGAAGTTCCTTAAATATCTCTGCCTTCTTTGAAATATCATGGACGGTTCCCGTAGGTTGAGCGCCTTTTTCAAGGAAATATAGAATAGCAGGAACATTTGAATAGGTTTGATTCTTTATCGGATCATAAAAACCAACTTTCCGAAGATCTCTTCCTTCTCTTCGAGACCGAACATCAATTGCAACGATTCGATAGATGGCTCATTGGGATAGATATAGATCAACAATTCCCCCCTTAAGAAACGTATAGGAGGCTTTCTCCTCGTACGGCTCGAGAAAGAATGATTCTAATTCATGTCATACATAGTATATAGATAGAGTGGCAAATAGATCCATAAAATAAAAAATGCAATTAAAGTAATTAAAGTAAAGATTTTTTTTCGTTTTTTTTATTTTTCCTTCCCCCAAAAAACCGAAAAGAATAAAATCATTCGTACTTATAACTCGAGTTGGATAATTCTCAAAGAGTTCAAAGGAAAATCCTGAATCCTTGGCTTGGCATTTAATTTATTGAGCTGTCTCTAACCCATTTTTTGTCTCCTTTAGAATCCATTTTTCTATTCTGCTCAGTTGAGACAATTGAAAATGGCATTTTCTTGTTCCAGGATCGTTTATCTTTGTTTTGAATCATTGGGTTTAGACATTACTTCGGTGATCCTTAATCATTTCAAAATGGCAGCAACATACCTTTTGTGATTTATTGACTATCGAAAAATCATACGAATGGTTGATTCCCGTGTGATACACTTTTGATCGAAATAGTTTTCCCAATTCCAACAAAAGTTTCAAATCCAAAGGGAGATTTTGTCAAATCCAAAGGGAGATTTTGTTAGAATGGAATCTTTTCCATTTCTATATCGAAGATATGCTTACGAAGTTTTTCCAACTTATTGATTGACATTAACCCTAGACCCTCACCTCTGAAAAATTCATCTTTTCTGCTCGAGCTCCATCGTGTCCCATTTAACTCACAACTCAACCAAATGGGGTTCTAGTAGAACAGAACAAACTATGTCGAGCCAAGAGCACCTCATAATTCCTATATAAAAAATGGTGGATGTAAGCATCCACAACCGATCATGTCCTTCAAGTCGCACGTTGCTTTCTACCACATCGTTTTAAACGAAGTTTTACCATAACATTCCTCTAGTTTGGAACCGGTATGGAATTGATTCAATATGGAATCATGAATAATCATTGGCTCAATCGATACATAATAATACATAAGTTTATTTTTTATTATGTATGGTTTATGTGGAGAAGTCTCAACAAGAATAAAATTTTATTAACCCCATACCCAGCTAGATCACAAATAGATTCTGTATGTCATCGGCACTCAATTGGGTTTGTGAGAAAGAAAGTAAAAGATATTTTTATATGAATCATTAGAAATCGGAAACAAGGAACTATTAAATAAACATTACACTCTTAAACAGAAGATTTTAAATAGAAAAAAATCTTTATTCTGATACAATTGGAGGGCCCTGGGACGGAAGGATTCGAACCTCCGAGTCGCGGGACCAAAACCCGTTGCCTTACCACTTGGCCACGCCCCATTTAGATTTCTATTCAACTAGATTTCTATTCAACACTAATAAATACTAATATAGGTATTGGTTGTTCGTCAATGCCCGCCCGGGAATCCGTTCGAGTGTTGCTAAGATTTAACACGTCTAGTTGTAAAATTGAACTTTATTTATTGATCATTACATATAATTCAATTAAGATATTGTATGAAAGTATGATTCCTTCTATTTTCGTTTAAGAATTGAAGGATTTTTGATTGGGTTAGTCAAAGAAAAAGAAGGATTTTTTGGTCTATTTGAACTTTCTTTATTTTTACCTTATACCGATAACTCAATCAAAATACAATTATCCCCAAGAATGAAACATTTGTTATGCTTAATATCTTTAATTTGATCTGTCTCTATCTTAATTCTATACTTCATTCGAGTCATTTTTTCTTTGCCAAATTGCCCGAGGCTTACGCTTTTTTCAATCCAATCGTAGATGTTATGCCAGTCATACCTTTGTTCTTTTTGCTCTTAGCCTTTGTTTGGCAAGCTGCTGTAAGTTTTCGATGAGATCCTTAATACTGTCCGACAAACATTCATGATTTATTCAATAAAAAAAGAAGATTCTAATAATAAATTTATAAGATCAGATAAGTCTTACATTATGAACCCTCAATTCAAACATGAAAATTCTTGGATAAGCGCGATGAATCTAGATCACCGCATTTCCTCATTCTGACATTCTACTTCCAGTGAACAAGGACCCTATCATAGGGTCCCCGCAATAACAAATTGCGCGCATGAAAGATAATTTTCATACCGAAAGAGCCTTACGCCTTATTACATTTTACATTACAAAGCCTTATTACATATTACAAAAGAATTTATGAAAATTCATTTCGTTTATAGAAACCACTTTATTTTTTGGTTTGGTGTAAAAATGGAA